TAATAACAAAACGGATTTTTCCAATGTATAAAATAATAATTCCAATGGCTTTAGCTACTATAACCTTCCCGACCACAATTTTTTATCTCGAAAAAGAAATTGTATTCGACTAGGTCTCAAAAACATAGTAAATAAAAAACTGGTAATGGATAAAGAAATAGCGGGTTTCATCGTTTCTATGGTGAATTCGTAAACGGTAAGGTCTTCTCTATACACCGGAGCCTGTAATATTAATAATTTATTTAATTAACCTAACCTTATGAGTAACTTGTATAGTTCACACTCTTTGGCTCGACCCATCAATTAGCCAGTAATCCGTCTTTCACAAGGAGATCTACCTATACAGTAACGGTATTTAATTATGAAAGTTAGCTGGTTAGCTGACCCTCTTAGTCCGTTCTTGCAAGACTGGAAGTCTAATCTTTCTTTTTTTAATAAGATTGTCCCCGCTTAATGGATAACCATTTAATACCAATGGGGCATTTTTTTTCATCTTAAATTAAATTGAGGTAATTGGATTTACACCAATGGAAACCATAAATTTCATACACAATTGAAGGATATATTTTTTTATTTTTAGAAAGTGAATGGAATAGAGTTCTTCCATTTTATCCTATTGAATTTGATCCTATTAATCGGTACTGATCATTGATACTGGAAATTTTTTTTTATTGTTCCCCAGCCTATGATCTGAACGAGTCGCACATACACCCTAGTACATGTTCCTCGGCGCTGAGGGCATCCCCGAAGAGCGGGGGATTTCGTGACATTTCTGATTGGCTGTCTTGTATTTCTAATAAGTTGTTTAATCGTTGGCATGTTGAATGATATACATAATGAGCTGGTTTAGATCGATCCTAACCGGATTATTATGAATTACTTTTAATATAATAAAATATTGAACTTGGTAAGAAGATAAAATAATAAATCACCAGTTTGCGCTAAATCCATCCTATTTTCTATTTTCATTCAACTGCTACAAGATCAACAATTCCATAAGCTTGCGCTTCTGTTGCTGACATAAAAACATCTCTTTCCATGTCTTCGGATACAACCCATAGGGGTTTGCCCGTTCTTTGTACATAAACCCTTGTGATGGTTTCACGCAGTTTTAGCAGTTCTTCCGCTTCCAAGATAGCTTCTCCCGTTTGTGCTTCATAAAAAGCACTAGCGGGTTGATGAATCATTACCCTGATGATATAACATACTAAAGTTTATTCTATCTAGACGATGTAGTGAAGAGAAAATAAATAAAGATAAAAAAAAATACTTAAGAAAAAAAATAGAATAACCGTACGGGCATGCTTGATGTATTGCATACGGCTCTACAATAAAATTAATCTTTACCTTCCATCGCAGAAAGAGCCAAATAGGATCTATGAGACTCATATTGGTAAATGATCAAATTACCACCCTTCTTTTTGGAGGAGTTAAAAAATACTATGATGGTTCCGTTGCTTTATATATTTCTTATTTATTTTTTGGTATTTATTTGTCTGTTGATTCAGCAATCCCAAAGTTTCTTTTTTATCCGATCAAATAAAAAAAGTAAATAAAAAAAAGATTTTGTACTTTATTTCTAATTTATACAATTTATACAATAAATATTCTTAAGAGATCTATGGTATGAAAAAAGTTTGTGACGCTGAACAGGATTTCCGATGGATAAGATAAAATCAGAAATACCTTTTATTTCATACTACTCTCTCGATATATAATCTAATTTTTTTCACAAAAAAAAATAATAATAAAATTTTTGTCATATCGAATTCTAAATGCCATGCTATTTTTACTTAATATTCCTATTTCATATGGCGAAGGCATAGTCTTTTGTTTCTCTCAAAAAAACCTCATTGGCGCCAAGCGTGAGGGAATGCTAGACGTTTGGTAATTTCCCCTCCAACCAGGATAAAAGATCCCATTGAAGCAGCTAATCCCATGCATATTGTATGTACATCTGGTCGAACAAATTGCATAGTATCATAAATAGCTACTCCAGGTATTACCCATCCACCAGGAGAGTTTATAAACAAATAAAGATCTTTGGTATCATCCTCAATACTCAGATATACCATAAGACCAATAAGTTGATTTGAGATCTCGCTATCAACTGCTTGGCCTAAAAAAAGTAATCTCTCTCGATAAAGTCGGTTGATTCGGGTAAAGTTGTATCCCTTAGGAACCGTACATGCACTTTTTTTTGCATACGGTTCAAAAAAAATTCCGAAAAAATCAATGTATAGATTCCAGCCCTCTTTTGTTTTTTCATATCATACATAGCATAGTAGGCTCTTTCTAACTTTTAACGAAAGGACTTTTTCTTCGATTTTTCTTTTTCAATAAAGAAGTTTTTTGACTCCTTTTCTTATCTTAAAATAGAAAGAATATAAAAAAGAATTTCAAATTTATCGAATTAACTTATCATTGATGTATTTTTTCATTGAGATCCAAATCACGATGTCATTTTCTTGTTCCGGAATGGGTCTCTTAAATCTTTTTA